CCAAGCAACTGTTTATCAAAAACACAGGTCTCCGCTAAGTCGTAAGACGATGTATGGGGGCTGACGCCTGCCCAGTGCCAGAAGGTTAAAGAAGTCGGTTAGCATTTGCGAAGCTGGTAACTGAAGCCCTGGTGAACGGCGGCCGTAACTATAACGGTCCTAAGGTAGCGAAATTCCTTGTCGGGTAAGTTCCGACCCGCACGAAAGGCGTAATGATTTGGATACTGTCTCGGAGAGGGGCTCGGTGAAATAGACTTGTCTGTGAAGATGCGGACTACCTGCACCAGGACAGAAAGACCCTATGAAGCTTTACTGTAACTTGAAATTGAAATTGGACTTTATTCGCGCAGTATAGGTGGGAGGCGTTGATTATAATCTTGCGGGATTATTGGAGCCATCAGTGAGATACCACTCTTGTAATGTTAGATTTCTAACTTTGAATCATTATCTGGTCAGAGAACAGTTTCAGGCGGGCAGTTTGACTGGGGCGGTCGCCTCCCAAATGGTAACGGAGGCGTACAAAGGTTTCCTCTGAACGGGTAGAAATCGTATCTAGAGTGTAAAGGCATAAGGAAGCTTGACTGTGAGACCTACAAGTCGAGCAGGGACGAAAGTCGGTCTTAGTGATCTGACGGTACTGAGTGGAAAGGCCGTCACTCAACGGATAAAAGTTACTCTAGGGATAACAGGCTGATCTCCCCCAAGAGTTCACATCGACGGGGAGGTTTGGCACCTCGATGTCGGCTCATCGCATCCTGGGGCGGTAGTACGTCCCAAGGGTTGGGCTGTTCGCCCATGAAAGCGGTACGCGAGCTGGGTTCAGAACGTCGTGAGACAGTTCGGTCCATATCCGGTGTAGGCGTTAGAATATTGAGAGGAGCCTTCTTTAGTACGAGAGGACCGAGAAGGACATACCTCTGGTGTACCAGTTATCGTGCCAACGGTAAACGCTGGGTAGCTATGTATGGAGTGGATAACCGCTGAAAGCATCTAAGTGGGAAGCCCACCTCAAGATAAGTATTCTCATCACGTAAGTGAGTAAGGTCACGGTAAGACTAACCGTTTGATAGGCATTAAGTGTAAGTACAGTAATGTATGTGCTGAGATGTCCTAATAGACCGAGGACTTGAATTTTTATAATCTTTAAGATATTTAAAATATCTTAAAGATTTTTTGCTTTGGTGTTTTTAGTGTACTGAGCGGAACCACACTGATCCATCTCGAACTCAGTTGTGAAACGTTATAAATCGACGACAATACTTGGGGGGGGACCTCCTGGGAAGATAGTTCAATGCCAAAGTTTTAAAACATAATAATCGCGATAAGCAAAGTATATAGTAATTTTTATAGTGAAATTTTTACTCAAGGTAAAAAAATTATTCTTAAAAAATATTTTAAGTTTTATATATAATATTAAGTATAATACTAGTCATTAATATTATTTTCTGTACTTAAATTTTTAACATTTCTAGAGGACTATCAGTTATGGATACTCGTTTACTAGTAATTGCTGCGCCTGTTTTAGTTGCAGCATCATGGGCTTTATTTAATATTGGTCGTTTAGCAATTCAACAACTTCAACGTTTATCACGTTAAAAAATCATTACAAGGCTAGAAAACTTAAAAATAGTCTTGTAATTAAAAATTTTAAATTTTTTTAATTTATCTGGATTCAATTTCTTGTTTGATTTTTAAGATGGTAACTGAACAAATGTAGACAAATTAGATTGTATTTTGTACAATAAAATTAAATTAAAAAACTATTTGAAATAAATATAAAAGAATCATGGCTGTACCTAAAAAACGGACATCAAAATCAAAAAAGAATAGTCGTAAAGCTAATTGGAAAAGAAAAGCAGCTAAGTCAGCACAAAAATCTTTATCTTTAGCAAAATCAATTTTACGCGGTAAAACTACAAGTTTTGTGTATCGTCTTTATGTAGATGAATAAATTTAAAATTTTCTTAGTATAAGTTCAAACATATATTAAGAAAATTTGAGTCTTACCTTAACTTGTATTTAAAATTTCTATAATAAAGAAAGATACCAATAAAATTATTAGCGGATGTGGCGAAATTGGTAGACGCGCTAGATTTAGGTCCTAGTAACTTTTGTTTTGAGAGTTCGAGTCTCTCCATCCGCATTTTAAAATTTCTTTACTTAACTTATTGGATATTTGTTATATGGTTCTCCCATTTACTCTACAACAATTACGTATTTTTAAAGCTATTGCTTCTGAAAAGAGTTTTACTCAAGCAGCTGAAATTTTATTTGTTTCACAACCTTCTTTAAGTAAACAAATTAAAACGTTAGAAAATCGTTTGGGCATTCTTTTGTTAAATCGAACTGGTAATAAAATATTTTTAACGGAAGCTGGAGTTGTCTTTCTTCAATATGCTGAACGAATACTTGCATTATGTGAAGAAAGTTGTCGGGCTTTAAATGATTTGAAAGACGGGGAACGGGGGAATTTAAAAGTTGGTGCTAGTCAAACCATTGGCGCTTATTTAATGCCACGTGTTCTGACTTTATTTTCCCAAAGCTACCCACAAATTAATTTAAATATTGATATTGATTCAACACGAATTATTGCAAAAAAAGTTGCTGATCGAATTATTGATATTGCTATAGTAGGTGGCGATATTCCTGCAGGGTTGAGAAAAAATTTAGAAATTGAAGATTTTGTAGAAGATGAGTTAATTTTAATAATTCCAAAATCACACCCATTTGCAAGAAAAAAAAAGAAAAAAATCAGTAAAGAAGACCTTTATCATTTAAATTTTATTACATTAAACTCCAACTCTACTATCCATAAATTCATTGATAACATTCTAATTCAAAATAATATCCAAACTAAACAATTTAACATAATTATGGAATTAAATTCTATTGAGGCGATAAAAACAGCAGTAAGCTTGGGCTTAGGTGCTGCTTTTGTCTCATCGTCGTCGATAGAAAAAGAAATTGAATTAAAGACAGTTGAAATTATAACAATTGAAAATATTAAAATAACACGAACATTGTCTATTATTACAAATACAGATTCGCATCGATCTAAAGCTTTTGACTTTTTTTATAATGAATTGTGGTTACTTAAAAATCTCTAAACTTATCTATTTCTAATTTAAGTTGACGTAAAAGAATTATATTTTGTAGTATTATCTTATAAAAAGAGAAAATCTTCTAAATTATGAAATACGCAATTGTAGAAATTAGTGGAAGACAATTTTGGATTGAAACAGGAAAATATTACGATTTAAATCGTATTCCAACAGAGCTTGGGAAAGAAATTACTTTAAATAGGGTCTTACTTGTTAATAATGACGGAGAACTTTTAATAGGTAAACCGTATTTAGATAGTGTAAAAGTTAAAGGTAAGATTTTAGAGCATTTACGTGGTCGTAAGACGATTGTGTATAAAATGCGTCCTAAGAAAAAAACACGTAAGAAACAAGGTCATAGACAAGATTTAACACGTGTTCTTATTGAAGAAATAAATATTAATTAATAATCAAGGATTATAAGATATGGCACATAAAAAAGGTGCAGGTAGTACAAAAAACGGCCGTGATTCAAATGCAAACCGCTTAGGTGTTAAACGGTTTGGAGGAGAAAAAGTAAAAGCTGGTAATATTTTAATCCGCCAACGAGGGATGAAATTTAAACCAGGTGCAAATGTTGGTTCTGGGAAAGATTTTACTCTATTTGCATTAGTTGATGGAACTGTAAAATTTGATTATAAAGATGCTCAACATAAACGTGTAAATATTATTACTTCGTAGAATTTTATAAATTTTTCAAAATGCTAAAATGCTAAAAAATCCATTTATAAAAGATTCAGCTACAAATCAGTATCAAGCATTAATTAATCAAATTAATGCACTTGAAAACAATTTAAAAACATTAACTGATACAGAGCTCCGAAATAAAACTTTTCAATTAAAAAAACAATATCAAGAAGAAAAAGATTTAAATTCATTAACTGCTGAAGCGTTTGCAATTACGCGAGAGGCAAGCTTTCGAACATTAGGTCTTCGACACTTTGATGTTCAATTAATTGGTGGTTTAGTTTTAAATAGTGGAAAAATTAGTGAGATGCGAACTGGTGAAGGAAAAACGTTAGTTGCGACTTTACCAGCTTATTTAAATGCTTTAACAAATAAAGGTGTTCATGTTGTTACAGTAAATGACTATTTAGCAAGTCGTGATCAAATTTCAATGGGACAAATTTATAGATTCTTAGGATTAGACACTGGGTTAATTCAAGAAGATATGAATTTCCGAGAACGACAAGATAATTACAGAGCTGATATTACTTATGTAACAAATAATGAAGTAGCTTTCGACTACCTTCGTGATAATATGGCTTCTAATTTAAACCAGGTTGTTTTACCTCCGTTTAATTACTGTATTGTTGATGAAGTCGATTCAATATTTATTGATGAAGCACAAGTTCCATTAATTATTTCACAAGCTGTGGAAACGTGTATTGATAAATATATTGTTGCTGCTGAAGTTGCAGAATATTTAGAAGTTAATGTTCATTTTAAAGTTGATGAAAAGAATAGAAACATTATTCTGACGGATCAAGGGACAGCTCAAATTGAAAAAATTTTACAAGTTGAAGATTTATATAATCCTAATGACCCTTGGATTCCTTATATTTTAAGTGCGGTTAAAGCAACAGCTTTATTCTTCCGAAATGTACATTATATCGTTCAAAATAATCAAATTGTTATTGTTGACGAATTTACAGGTCGGATTATGCCTGATAGAAGATGGAACGAAGGTTTACATCAAGCTGTTGAAGCAAAAGAAGGTGTCCCAATTAGACAAAATACTGAAACTGCAGCATCAATAACTTATCAAAATTTTTTCTTATTATATCCTAAATTGTCAGGTATGACTGGCACAGCTAAGACGTCTGAGGTAGAATTTGAAAAAATTTATAATTTACCTGTAGAAGAAATTCCAACAGCCCGACCAAACCTTCGTAAAGATTTACCTGATTTTGTTTATAAAGACAGTCTAATAAAATGGACTGCCATTGCTAAAGAATGTAAAGCTATAGCTAAAACAAAACAGCCTATTTTAATAGGAACAACTACTGTTGAGAATTCTGAAATGTTAGGTGATTTGTTAAAAGAATACCAATTATCATACCGTTTATTAAACGCCAAACCAGAAAATGTAAAACGGGAATCTGAAATTGTTGCCCAAGCTGGTGAAATGGGTAGTATTACAATTGCAACAAATATGGCAGGTCGTGGTACGGATATCATTTTAGGTGGAAATGTTACATTTAAAGTTCGAAAACAACTTTATAATATTTTAGTTTCTTATAAAAGCCAAAGTAAATTAGGAAAATTAAATACTAGTTTCCCTCTATTAAAAGATCTTACTTTCACTTCACAAAAATTTTTGAGTGTTTTAAATTCTTTACTAAATGATTCACAGTTTCTAAGTTTATCATCAACGGGAATTTTAAAATTTTTAAATGAAATTGACCAAATTCGAATTCCTAAAATTCCTTATCAATGTTCAATTAAGTTTTTACTTAATGAACTAGGAAAATTTGAGAAAAAAAATCAAACAATTGATAATAAGATTGTTAAAAATTTAGGTGGCCTTTATATTATTGGGACTGAACGGAATAATTCACGTCGAATTGATAATCAATTACGGGGAAGATGTGGCCGTCAAGGTGACCCAGGAACTTCAAGATTCTTCTTAAGTTTAGAAGACTCGCTGTTTAGGAATTTTGGAAGCTCAAACCTTCAGGGTTTTATGCAAAATCAACTTTTAGATGATTTACCATTAGAATCAAACCTATTGACTAAAAGTTTAGATGCAGCTCAGAAACGAGTGGAAGAAAGAGATTATGATGGAAGAAAATATTTATTTGATTATGACGATATTCTAAATAAACAGCGTAACATCGTTTATTATGAACGAAGAAAACTTTTAGAAAGCCAATCCCTTCGCGAAACAATCTTAGCTTATGGTGAACAGGTAATTAAAGATATTATAAATTTATTAAAAGATCCAAAATTTAATAAAAATGGTTCTTTAATTGAAGAACTCTTTAAAACAAGGTTAGTAAGTTTAAATTGTGATTTAAATAGCTTAGATTCATTTGAATTAAAAACTTACTTGTTCCAAGAATTTTGGTTATCGTATGAAGCAAAAGTTTTAGAATTTGAAATATGCCAAATTGGTTTAATCAGATCTTTTGAACGAACAATTATTCTATACTATACAGATATTGCTTGGAAAGAACATTTACAAAAAATTGCATTGTTACGTGATGCGGTTGGTTGGAGAAGTTATGGCCAACGAAACCCATTATTTGAGTTTAAAGAAGAAGCTTATAATTTATTCCAAAACCGCAATATAACAATCAGACATTTATTAATTCGTGATTTTTTACATTCCTTTATTTTATAAGTTATAAAGGATTAATTCATTGATATTAAAAATAAAATAACTATATTTATGACAAAACGCACTTTATCAAATAAAACCCGCTCATCGGTACTAAAAGTATCGGGTTTCCGTGCCCGTATGGCAACTGCTCAAGGAAGAAAAATAATACGAAACCGTAGAAAAAAAGGTCGTAAAAAACTAGCGATTCCACGTTAGTTAAAGAATTTATTAGAGTCAACCAGTTTTGGTTACTCTAATAATAAATAATTTTTTATATAAAATTAATATAATAGTAATTTATGAAATAGAGTTTTGATAAGATAATTTTATGAAATTTACCGATGAATTAACGCTTTTATTAAAAGCTAGGTACCCTATAATTTATATTAATACAATTGAAGAAGATCGTGTCGAATATATTATCCGTAAATATATTAAAACAAGTTTAAATAGAAGTATTTATAGTTGGGATTTTATTGATGGGTATACAAATAATCCGAACAATGAAGGGTTTGCAAAGCGAAACCCTGTTCAAGCCCTTGAGCTTGTTGAGAGATTAACAGCTCAAACACCTGCCTTATTCTTATTAAAAGACTTTAATAGATTCCTAACAGATGTTTCAATATCACGAAAACTAAAAAATATAAGCCGAATTTTAAAACTTCAACCAAAAACAATTATTATTATTGGTTCAGATTTAAATATTCCAAAGGAATTATATGATTTAATTACAGTTTTACAGTTTCAATTACCTATTGAAAGTGAAATCAATTATGAATTAAAACGCTTAATTACATCATTAAATATCGACATTGAACCTCAAGTTCTAGAAAGTTTAACGAGAGCGTGCCAAGGTTTATCACTTGAGCGTATCAGACGTGTTTTGTCTAAAATTATTGCAACCTATAAAACAATTGATGAAAATAGTATAAATCTTTTATTAAATGAGAAAAAACAAATTATCAGCCAAACTGAAATCTTAGAATATTGGTCGGCAGATGAAACAATTTCTAAAATAGGTGGTGTAGACAATTTAAAAAATTGGTTAAAGAAACGGAAAACCTCTTTTGGAAT